GTAACTATTGAGAGTGAAGATATTCTACATAATGTGAATATTCCACCCAAAAGTTTGCTTTTAGTTCAAAACGATCAATATGTAGAATCAGAACAAGTAATTGCTGAGATTCGCGCAGGAATATCCACTTTGAATTTTAAAGAGAAGGTTCGAAAACATATTTATTCTGATTCAGACGGAGAAATGCACTGGAGTACCGATGTCTATCATGCACCCGAATTTACATATGGTAATGTTCATCTATTACCAAAAACAAGTCATTTATGGATATTATTAGGAGGGCCGTGCAGGTCCAGTCTAGTCTACCTTTCGATCCACAAGGATCAGGATCAAATGAATGCGCATTCTCTTTCTGGCAAGCGAAGATATACTTCTAACCTCTCAGTAACCAATGATCAGGCGAGGCAGAAATTGTTTAGTTCGGATTTTGATGGTCAAAAAGAAGATAGGATTCCTGATTATTCAGACCTTAATCGAATCATATGTACTGGTCAGTATAATCTCGTATATTCGCCTCTTCTTCACGGGAATTCTGATTTATTGTCAAAAAGGCGAAGAAATAAATTCATCATTCCACTACACTCGATTCAAGAACTCGAGAATGAACTAATGCCCTGTTCAGGTATCTCGATTGAAATCCCCGTAAATGGTATTTTCCGTCGAAATAGTATTCTTGCTTATTTCGATGATCCTCGATACAGAAGAAAGAGTTCGGGCATTATTAAATATGGGACTATAGAAACGCATTCAGTCATCAAAAAAGAGGATTTGATTGAGTATCGAGGAGTCAAGGAATTTAGGCCAAAATACCAAATGAAAGTAGATCGATTTTTTTTCATTCCTGAAGAGGTGCATATCTTGCCCGGATCTTCTTCCATAATGGTACGGAACAATAGTATCGTTGGGGTCGATACACAAATCACCTTAAATCTAAGAAGCCGAGTCGGTGGGTTGGTCCGGGTGGAGAGAAAAAAAAAACGAATTGAACTGAAAATCTTTTCTGGAGATATCCATTTTCCTGGAGAGACGGATAAGATATCCAGACATACCGGCGTTTTGATACCACCAGGAACAGGAAAAAGAAATTCCAAGGAATACAAAAAAGTTAAAAATTGGATCTATGTCCAACGAATTACACCTAGTAAGAAAAGGTTTTTTGTTTTAGTTCGACCTGTCGTCACATATGAAATAACGGACGGTATAAATTTAGGAACCCTTTTTCCACCGGATCCATTGCAGGAAAGGGATAATGTGCAACTTCGAATTGTCAATTATATCCTTTATGGAAATGGCAAACCGATTCGAGGAATTTCTGACACAAGTATTCAATTAGTTCGGACTTGTTTAGTATTGAATTGGCACCAAGACAAAAAAAGTTCTTCTTGCGAAGAAGCCCGTGCTTCTTTTGTTGAAATAAGGACAAATGGTTTGATTCGACATTTCCTAAGAATCAACTTAGTGAAATCCCCTATTTCGTATATCGGAAAAAGGAATGATCCGTCGGGGTCAGGATTGCTCTCTGATAATGGATCAGATTGGACCAATATCAATCCCTTTTCTGCCATTTATTCCTATTCCAAGGCAAAAATTCAACAATCTCTTAACCAACCTCAAGGAACTATTCATACGTTGTTGAATAGAAATAAGGAATGTCAGTCGTTGATAATTTTGTCAGCAGCCAATTGTTCTCGAATGGAGCCATTCAAAGATGTAAAATATCACAGTGTGATAAAAGAATCAATTAAAAAAGATCCCCTAATTCCAATTAGGAATTCATTGGGCCCTTTAGGAACATGCCTTCCGATTGAGAATTTTTATTCATCTTACCATTTAATAACTCATAATCAGATCTTAGTAACTAAATATTTGCAACTTGACAATTTAAAACAGACTTTTCAAGTGATTAAATTAAAATATTATTTAATGGATGAAAATGGAAAAATTTTTAATCCCGATCCAGGCCGTAACATTATTTTAAATCCATTCAATTTGAATTGGTCTTTTCTCCATCACAATTATTGTGCAGAGACATCTAAAATAATTAGTCTTGGACAGTTTATTTGTGAAAATGTATGTATAGCCAAAAACGGACCGCCCCCCAAATCGGGTCAAGTTATACTTGTTCAAGTTGACTCGATAGTGATACGATCAGCTAAGCCTTATTTGGCCACCCCCGGAGCAACTGTTCATGGCCATTATGGGGAAACCCTTTACGAAGGAAATACATTAGTTACATTTATATATGAAAAATCGAGATCTGGTGATATAACACAGGGTCTTCCAAAAGTAGAACAGGTCTTAGAAGTGCGTTCGATTGATTCAATATCCATGAATCTAGAAAAGAGGGTTGAGAGTTGGAACAAATGTATACCAAGAATTCTTGGAATTCCTTGGGGATTCTTGATTGGTGCTGAGCTAACTATAGCGCAAAGCCGAATCTCCTTGGTTAATAAAATCCAACAGGTTTATCGCTCCCAGGGGGTGCAGATTCATAATAGGC